GCAACCGAGATTCAAGATGCAAGTACAAAAAAACGAAGTTCAGTAATCCACCCCGCAAGCAAAAAGGGGGTAATATTGTCATCTCTTTTTTGGCGACATGGCCGAGCGGTAAGGCGGAGGACTGCAAATCCTTTTTTCCCCGGTTCAAATCTGGGTGTCGCCTGATCAACAAAAGACCGAAAATCCCTTCTTTTTTTTTATATAACTCACCGAAATATTCCCCAGTAGAGGGGAAAGAGGGAGCTGCCGGTACGCACTTGATTCGAAACATATAGAGGTTTCTCAAAAGATCTGTAACTTTTTGTGTCTAGGATTCAAAAAAAAATTTTCGTACTAGGAAGGGAATCGATAAGTCTTGAGAGCCCTTACACTACACGATTAATGTAATGGAATTTTTATTGACTGGGCCTTTAACTTTAATTAGATTGGATAACCAAAGGGGAGTCTAACAATTAGTAATTGTGGAGAAACTACTGTGGTCTACAAAGTCACGAATGTCTTTGAGGACTCAGATATTCGATCAATATTTGATTGTATAATTCAGTTTTTCTATTTTATATAAAAAAGCGGCAAAAAACTTCTGTATCGACTGTCTCTCCTTTTTTTCACAGAGACGAAATAGACCAAATGGAAAAGAAAATAGAGGTATGTGTGTGATAGATAATGATCTACTTTGGTTATATTAATATAGTTTTTATTCCTACCTGCTATATTTAGTAATACTCCCTTAGCCATAGGGATCGTTGCATATTTTGCTTGTGCTTCATCTTTCCCAATTCGACTAGAAATCGTAATGATCAGAAAATTTTGCAAAAATTTCTGATAAGTGCATTTATTGGGTTGGTTCATTAAATAAAGAGTTTGGGGTAAGAATCCCCTTTTGACTATGCACCCTGGATTTCACTATTATTAGTGAACAAGAATGGAATAATTCCTTCATATTCCTAAAGATAGGGGACATAATTCACATGGATATAGTAAGTCTCGCTTGGGCTGCTTTAATGGTAGTCTTTACATTTTCCCTTTCACTCGTAGTATGGGGAAGAAGTGGACTCTAGAAATACTATTAATCTAATTGCGGTAAGGAATCAAACTTTATCGATTGTTTTATAGATTATTATACAAAGCGTTTTGTTTTAACTTTAACTATACCTAAATATGATTACCTAAATATAATTAGAATAATGCCAATCAAACATATATATATATTTCAATGATTCCCATGTTTGTATTTCGGAAGGGGATACACGCGGGGGTGGTAAGAAATTTTCATTTTCCTAAATTCTCTATTTCGCCGCAGGGATCTTCGTAAACTTATATAGGGACAATGAGTAATAACAGACCACTTCTTATTATTTATTTGTATTTTAATTTTCTTTGTTTGCCTCTTTAAATTAAAGAAAACATATTACTGGCTTTTATTTTCTTAAATTAATGGGCGTCCTTGCCCATAGACTTTTTACTTCTTTTATTTTCTTTTTTCGATGGATACTGGGATTTCGGTTTAAAATAATCCGAAATCTCGGAATTAAAGCCGTAAAAGTCAGAGTTACTTTTTTATTATTTCGGATTAATAATGAATCGGAATCAATATAAATAAAAAATAAATGTAGCAAAGCAATCGCACTAGGGCTCTATGGTATATTCTATAGATAGAATTCGATCGATATATATATATTATATGAAGATAGATATTGTAGATTGATCTACATTAAGCCTGGCTCTTTAGACAGTACAACTTTATACACTACAAAACCGCTAATCTAATAGATAGTATGGTAGAAAGAAAGATATCAATCTTTCTACCATATTATAAAATCTCATAGAATATTGGTGATTCTAGCCTGTGTATTTAATTGAAGATTTAAGAAACGAAATTGGAATCCTTTGTTTCTTTCTTAAATCAGTCTCATTGATAAAGCCCTAAGAAGTCAAGTTTCATTCAAATTAATCGTTTTGGCTGACTGTTTTTACATATATGATAAGTAAAAAAGCAGTAGGAACTAGAATGAAGAGTGCAGTAGCAATAAATGCGAGAATATTTACTTCCATAATATAATTGGTTTTTACTTCGCAATAACTCGGGATTTAATCCCATAGAGATAAAAAAAAATTCACCTGGAAATTCAACGGGATGAATTACATCTCGATGATATTCAATCGTATCAATCTTATGAATAACAATATCTGGGCTATCAAATCACCTCGTCGTCGCGAATTAAATAGTAATAGTATAACATAGGAAGATCCTTTATCCATACTCAATAGAAAATTGAATTCGTAATTGAATTCGTAATCGAATCAAGAACTCTTTTTCTTTTCCATTCATAACCTACCGTCTTACTTGGACAATCATCGGATGAAGTAGCATCTGACCGTTTTCCACTTACATTGCATTGACCCCATAAAAAATAACAACAATAGAAGTAAAATGAAAGGGGGGGAAGGAGTTAAACTCGAAACTCCTGTTTTTTTATTATGATATAATTTTCACAAGAAAAAGAAAAGTGTGAAAAAGCGAAATTCCGGTATAAAAGATCTAATCTTCAATAACATTCTTTCTTTTATTAATATTCTCTTTTCTGACATTAGTAATAGCATACATTAAAAGTTCGGTGTAAAATTTGAATTAGATAGATATTTTTTAAAAGGAGTTAGTTTGGGGCATTGAGACTGCATAGATAGAAAAGGAGAGAGTTTGAATCTGAAAACTCTTTTTCGGGGTAACTCCAATTCTATTTTGTAGTGTACAAGAAATGAATTCTAGTTGTGTATGTGCTCCCGAGAAACATATGATACTCTATCCCATTAGATAGAGGCAATAAATTTAAAAACCAGACGCAGTACGCTATCCCTTTGAACCCTGAATATGAGGTTTCCAATAATTGGACTAATCCAATTCTACCTCTCTCCCACCAATCGGTACTAGTTGAAGTAATGAAAATTTATATATTTGGTTGTGTTTGGTGAGAATAACGAAAAACGAAAAAAATTCCTAGTGCCTCTTTTTGTCAGAAAAGAAAAATGGAGAGATGAGTTTATGTGTTTATTTGATCCGTCGGGACTGACGGGGCTCGAACCCGCAGCTTCCGCCTTGACAGGGCGGTGCTCTGACCAATTGAACTACAATCCCAGGGAAATAAGTAAGGTATACCGCATCAATATTTTTCGGGTTGAATTAAAAATTTTTGGTGAGAGCGACACAAATTACATTACTACTGATCCTTTCCTTATTTTTAACCTTATTTTTAAATCGATTTAGAATAAATGTTTAAATCAAAATTTTCGTTTCCTTAGGCTTTCTTTATACTTACAGATACTGATATGAATCTAGATCCTTTTTTTTAGAAAAATGGAATTCTTTTATTCCAACGTATCGTGCGTTCGGGAAGACAAAAATTTACATCTCAGGATCTATGAGCGAATTCTTGGGCCGAGCTGGATTTGAACCAGCGTAGACATATTGCCAACGAATTTACAGTCCGTCCCCATTAACCGCTCGGGCATCGACCCAGGAAAAAGAAATTCCATTTTCCATTTTAGGCTCATTGATAATGCACGATCAACTTCCTTTTGTAGTACCCTACCCCCAGGGGAAGTCGAATCCCCGCTGCCTCCTTGAAAGAGAGATGTCCTGAACCACTAGACGATGGGGGCATACGTGTCCGACCGCCATCATACTATGCTCATAGTATTAACAGTTTTTCGAAATTGTCAATAGAGTTAATAAAATGGAAGAATATGATTCGACCCAAGAGATCCTTCCACGCCTCACGTTCACGATTCTGTAGAGTTTTTTGATTCGTCATTCCTATTTATGAATCCTTAATTCTAACCGCATGAAAAAAAAAGTTTCGATTAAATATATATAACCCTTTATCTTAAAAAAAAATAGAACTAAATACGAGGGAAAGGGTTCCTTTTTGGAATGGTTTATACACCCCCAAAAATCAAAATACAACTTTCAATTCCATTTCTTCCACTTTATTGATTCATTCATCTTGCTTTTAAGACGAAATGTGCCTTCCTAGTAAACCAGAAAATTAAGAAAGGATAAATCCCGAAAATGGAGGAATTTTTTTTATTGATTAAGGGGATAAGGGGACAAATCGACCTTCTCCAGCATATGATTTAATCATATGATTGAATGAAAAATCTTGGATCTATGTCAAATTGGTAGGTACATGTATCAAGTGATTTTTGTTCTGATGGGTAAGCCAAGAAAAAAAGAGGGCCGGCCTTGAAGTACTAGGTTAAAAAGCTCAAAAAATCGTTCTAGTAAATCCACTTTGTTTTTCCGGAAAGAGCCACTAGCCACTATGAATTGACTTTATTATATAGTATAGTCTATTTTGAGAGTCTATAATATATATATGTTGTGTAATTATAGTGGGAGAGAGATATCTTATCCACAAAGTGACTCAATTCAGGAATTCCATTAAAGGGCCCCTTTAACTCAGTGGTAGAGTAACGCCATGGTAAGGCGTAAGTCATCGGTTCAAATCCGATAAGGGGCTTTTTACTTTTTTAATAAAACCCGAATCGTACTATTTGAACATAGAATAGATTTGCTTCTTGCTATTTTTTTTTTAGGAAAAAGGAAACAACTGTATAATATAAGTAAAATATGTTCTAGTAATTATAAAATGGAACATTTATTCATTAAAATGAAAAGAGAAGGCGTCTATTGAATCACCAAATATTCCTCTTTTTTTTTCATTATTTCAACCTAATCCGTTGGAAAGATTAGAAATCAGCAACTAAAAGGGGAAAAGTAAGTAGACCTGACCTATTGAATTCGGACTCGATCCGCTATTCTGATAAGAAAATTAGATAGAGATTAAATTGGAACGGAGGGCCCCCCTTTTTTTTTTCATTTCTTTGGACTGCGCGCCAATTTGTCGATATTTCCGATTCAATTTTTGTATTCCTAGATATTCCATAAGAATAAATTGGCTATTCCCTGCCTTTTCTATGAAGTAAGGGAAAAGTTTGTTCTA